TTATCTAATAAATATAAGTCAGAGATATATGGATATATCCATTTCATGTCAAAAGCGGATCCTTTCTATTTTTCTATTTTTTCATTTTTTTTTTTTATTTGTTTTTTGGAAAGATTATCCTTGTCTTTGTTTATGTCTTGGATTGGAACAAATTACTATAATTCGTCCGCGTCTACGAATCAGTCGACATTTTTCACAAATTTTACGAACGGAGGCCCTTATTTTCATATTTGTTATTCCTTAACTCTTAACTGAATTCCGAATTTTTTTATTGGAAGAGAATAGGAGGGTTTCCTGAGATTTTTAACTTCTAATTGTATCCCCATAAAAAAGAATGTTGAAGTTGAAAAACAGTATAATCATTCGAATTTTTGTTCCGGAGTCTATAACCCTCTGCTTGAATCAAAATTATTTACTTCTTTTTTTACTTTATCTCCCGGTAGTATACGTATAAAACTATGTCGAATCTTTCCGAAAACATGACCACCTAGAATCTATATTTTCATTATCTAGAATCTTATTTTCATTATAGGAACGAACCTGGAACATACCGTTGGCAAGTGATTCAGTAATTAAACACTCATGATTTTATTTTTATTGCTGTTAAAAAAAAACCTTTCCCGTATTAACTAATGTATGTGGAGTGATATTAGAAACCCGCTTTTTCTCTCTCTTTTTTCTTTTTAACAAAAATGTATGTAAGTTTCTCATAGAATTCGGATATCAGAAAGATTACCATATATAACATAAAATTTCTCCGCCGATTCTTTCTAATCGAGCCTCTCGATCTGTCATTATACCTCGAGAAGTAGAAAGAATTACAATCCCCATCCCTCCTAAAATTCTAGGAATTCGTTGATAATTAGAATAGATTCGTAGACCGGGTCTACTGATTCGTTTTAAATTCAAAATAGTTTTATATGACCCTTTCCTATTTCTTCTATGCCGTAGAGTTAAAACCAAAAAATATTTGTTGCTTTCCCTATGTTTTCTCACGTTTTCAATAAAACCTTCTCGTAAAAGTATTCTAACAATGTTTTTGGTGATGTTAGTAGATGGTATTCGAACCGTCCCTTTTCTATTCATGTCAGCATTTCGTATAGAGGTTATTATGTCAGCAATGGTGTCCTTACCCATGATAAACTAAAATGATTGTTGCCCTTGACTTTTGATATAATCAACATGCTATTAATTATTAAAATTCATTATTATTTTATTTTTATTAATATATTTTAATTATTCTATTTTTTATTTATATTTTGATATTTAATATTTATATTGATATATTGATTTTTTTATTTATTTATTTTTAATTTTTAAATATTTTTTTTATAATAATTACAAAAGAAAAGGTATATGCGTGAGACATAATCAATCTATTAATTAATCTATTTCATTCAAATACTATAAATATATCATAGTCTCGTCTTATAATACTTCGGGTGCTAATGAAACTATTTTAGTGAAATTTAACAGTCTCAATTCCCGAGCGATCGCACCAAAAATTCGAGTTCCTTTTGGATTTCCTTCTTGATCAATGACAACTGCAGCATTATCATCATATTGTATTATCATACCGTTCTTACGTTTGAGTTCTTTACAAGTACGTACAATTACAGCTCTGATCACTTCTGATCTTTCTAACGGTGTATTTGGTACTGCTTTCTTGATTACAGCAACAATAACGTCACCAATATAGGCATATCGTCGATTACTAGTTCCTATGATTCGAATACACATCAATTTGCGGGCCCCGCTGTTATCGGCTACATTCAAATAGGTTTGAGGTTGAATCATATCATTTTTTTTCTCTGTTCTTTCAGTGCAAAGGGCGAAGTAAAAAAAAAAAGAAATATTGTGTATCAAAAAAAAAAAAAGAAACCTACAATTGCAATTGTTTTTTTTTTTCATCCCAAAGACCTCTTTCCTTTGGTTTTAATTATTATGCCGAAATAATGAATTGAGTTCGTATAGGCATTTTGGATGCTGCTATTGCAATAGCTTTTCTGGCTATATTTTCTGTGACTCCGCCCATTTCATAAAGTATTCTACCCGGTTTAACGACAGCTACCCAATATTCGGGAGATCCTTTTCCTGACCCCATACGTGTTTCTGTAGGTCTTACTGTAACCGGCTTGTCTGGAAATATGCGTACCCAGATTTTTCCACCGCGGCGGGCATTTCGTGACATTGCTCGCCGCCCTGCTTCTATTTGTCTAGATGTGATCCAAGCGGGTTCAAGTGCTTGAAGAGCATATTTACCGAAGCAAATATGATTACCCCGAGAGGATATTCCTTTCATTCTTCCTCTATGTTGTTTACGGAATCTGGTTTTTTTGGGGTTATAGTTGATGGTTTTTTCTCAATTCCATCTCTACTACAGAACCGTACATGAGATTTTCACCTCATACGGCTCCTCGCGAATGAAACGATTAAAATTGAATATAAATATACATGGATTTCATGAATAATATATCGAATCGTGGTGGGACTTTTTGAG